ATTAAAGAAGAAAAAGATTCCATGATAAGCAATCAGATAATTCACGAATCATTTAATCAAATTGCATCTCCGAGTTCGTCAAATTATTCATTGACGGAAAAAAAAACGAAGGATCTCGCTGATAGAACAAGTAAAATTCGAAATAAAATAAAAAGAATCTCAAAAGAGAAAAAAAAAGTAACTCCAAGAATAAATAATCTTAGTCCTAACAAAACAAATTCTAATGCTAAAAGATTCGAAAAATGGCAAATATTAAAAAGAAGAAATGCTCGATTAATCTATAAATTCCCCCCTTTTTTTAAAATTTTCATTGAAAAAATCTACACAGATCTATTTTTATCTATCATTAATATTCCCAGAATAAATACAAAACTTTTTCTTAAAGTAACAAAAAAAATTATTGATAAATCGATTTACAATAATGAAAGAAAACAAGAAAGAATTAATAAAAAAAAGAAAACTCCAATTACATTTATTTCGACTATAAAAAAGCCATTTGATAATATTAGTAATATTAAAGAAAATTCACGTATTTTTTATGACTTATCCTACGTGTCACAAGCATATGTATTTTACAAATTATCACAAATTCAAATTAGGAACTCGGTAAGATCTGTTGTTCAATATCAAAGAATCCCCCCTTTTCTTAAGTCTAAAATAAAGGATTCTTTTGAAAGACAAGGAATGATTCATTCGAAATTAGCAAATAAAAAACTTCCAAGCTATGAAACGAATCAATGGAAAAACTGGTTAAAAGGACATTATCAATACCATTTATCTCAGATCGGATGGTCTAGATTAATACCAGAAAAATGGCGAAATAGAGTTCGCCAGCGTTGTATAGTTAAAAAGGAAAATTTAAGCAAACGGCATTCATATGAAAAAGACCAATTGGTTGGTTCCAAAAAAAAATCGGAAGTATATTTATTATCCAATGAAAAAAGTAATTTTCGAAAATATTATAGATATAATCTTTTATCATATAAATTTATTAATTATGATAATAAAACGGAATGTTTTTTTTATAGATTTCCCTTTCAAGAAAATAAGAACCAAGAAATTTATTATACTTATAACAGGCCTAAAAAGGCCTTTTTTGATATACTGAGGAACATCCCTATTCAAAATGATCTAGGACAGGTTGATATTCCATATATGGAAAAATCGGCCGATAGAAAAAACTTTGATTGGAAATTTTTCAATTTTTATCTTAGCCAAAAAGCCGATATTGAGACCTGGATCATTATTGATACCAATAGGAATCAAAATACTCAAATTCCTACTAACAATTCTCAAATAATTTCTAAAAAAAATATTTTTTATCTTATGATTCCAGAAACCAATTCACCAAACCCCCACAAAGGATTTTTTGATTGGATGGGAATGAATGAAAAAATACTAAAGCGCCCCATATCGAATCTGGAATTTTGGCTCTTCCCAGAATTTGTGTTACTTTATAAGGCATATAAAACAAAACCTTGGTTTATACCAAGCAAATTACTTCTTTTAAATTTAAATAGTAGTGAAAATAAAAAGATTAATGAAAAGAAAAAGATTAATTTGTTGATAGCCTCGAATAAAAAGCATCGAAATCAAGAAGAAAAAGAACCCATAAGTCAAGGAGATCGTGGATCCGTTCTCTCACAACAAAAAGATATTGAAGATAATTATGCAAGCTTGGACATAAAAAAGGGGAAAAAGAGAAAACAATACAAAAGCAATACAGAAGCAGAACTAGATTTCTTCCTGAAACGTTATTTGGTTTTTCAATTGAAATGGTGCACAACTTTAAATCAAAGAATGATCAATAATATCAAGGCATATTGTCTTCTGCTTAGACTGATAGATCCAAAAAAAATGACTATAACCTCTATTCAAAAGAGAGAAATAAATTTGGATAGAATGCCGATTCAAAGTAATTTAACTCTTTCAGAATTAATGAAGAGGGGGGTATTGATTGTAGAACCACTTCGTTTGTCTGGAAAAAAAGATGGACAATTTATTATGTACCAAACCGTAGGTATTTCGTTGCTTCATAAGAGTAAGCATCAAATTAATCAAAAATATCAAGAGCAAAGATATGTTTCTAGGACAAATTTGGATGAAACAATTTCACCACATCAAAGAATAAATGAAAATAGAGACAAAAATCATTTTGATTTACTTGTTCCAGAAAATATTTTATCGTTTAAACGTCGTAGAAAAGCGAGAATTCTAATTTGTTTCAATTCAAAGAATGAAAATTATACATATAGAAATCCAGTATTTTGGAATAGAAAGAACATAAAAAACAGCAGCCGAGTTTCACATGACAATAATTATCTTGATAGAGAGAAAAATCAATTAATGAAATTAAAGTTCTTTCTTTGGCCTAATTATCGATTAGAAGATTTAGCTTGTATGAATCGTTATTGGTTTGATACCAATAATGGCAGTCGTTTCAGTATGTTAAGAATACATCTGTATCCGCGATTGAAATTCTGTGAATAATACAATTTTTCTATATATACCCTAAACCCTATTTCTATATACCCTATATATAATCTATATTAATCTATATATAATATAGGGTATATGAAAGTAAACAAATATACAGATCACGTACTTTTCTTGTCTCACATCTCATTCTAGTATTCAATATGAAATGAATTATGAATAATATCTCAATTAGTTTTCCAAATGAATCAATAGAAACTTCTTAATTTTAGGTCTAAATTCTTCGATGCAAAAATGTACCAATCTTTTTCTATTCCTATCTAAATCCAATTTCCAATTCGATTGATTGGTTTGAATTCAGAAAGGAGTTATTTGGATTAAATTATTGTATATACCACATCAAAATTAATGGCATTATTATTACTTATACTTATTACTGATCGGTAAAATCCATATCTGTACAAGGGGAAAGGAGAGTTTTTTATGGTAAAAAATTCAGTAATTTCTATTATTTCTCAAAAAGAAAATAAAGAAAATAGAGGGTCTGTTGAATTTCAAGTATTCAGTTTCACCACTAAGATAAGGAGACTTACTTCACATTTGGAATTGCACAAAAAAGACTTTTCATCTCAGAAGGGTTTGCGAAAAATTTTGGGAAAACGTCAACGACTACTAGCCTATTTGTCAAAAAGAAATAGAGGACGCTATAAAGAATTAATTGATGAGTTGGATATTCGAGAAATAAAAACTCGTTAATTTGAAGCATGATATCATTTGACGAGCTTAGTCTTGATGAGCTTAGTCGTTTAAATTTTGATGAATTTCTTTTTACTTTCAGCAATGCATGGAAGACTGACTCGGGAAAAACTTATGATTACACCAACTACAAGAAACGACCTCATGATAGTCAATATGGGCCCTCACCACCCATCAATGCACGGTGTTCTTCGACTAATCGTTACTCTCGACGGTGAAGATGTTATTGACTGTGAACCTATATTGGGTTATTTACATAGAGGAATGGAAAAAATTGCGGAAAATCGAACAATTATACAATATTTGCCTTATGTAACACGTTGGGATTATTTAGCTACTATGTTTACAGAAGCAATAACCGTAAACGGACCTGAACAGCTAGGCAATATTCAAGTACCTAAAAGGGCTAGCTATATTAGAGCTATTATGCTGGAGTTAAGTCGTATCGCTTCCCATTTGTTATGGCTTGGCCCTTTTATGGCAGATATTGGGGCACAGACCCCCTTTTTCTATATTTTGCGAGAACGAGAATTGATATATGACTTATTCGAAGCTGCTACCGGTATGCGCATGATGCATAATTATTTTCGTATCGGAGGAGTCACTGCTGATCTACCTCATGGCTGGATAGATAAATGTTTAGATTTTTGCGATTATTTTTTAACTGGGGTTGCTGAATATCAAAAGCTTATTACACGAAATCCTATTTTTTTAGAACGAGTTGAAGGCGTAGGTATTATTGGCGGAGAAGAAGCATTAAATTGGGGTTTATCGGGGCCAATGCTACGAGCTTCCGGAATACAATGGGATCTTCGTAAAGTTGATCGTTATGAGTGTTATGACGAATTTAATTGGGAGATTCAATGGCAAAAAGAAGGAGATTCATTAGCTCGTTATTTAGTACGAATCGGCGAAATGACAGAATCCATAAAAATTATCCAACAGGCCCTGGAAGGAATTCCAGGGGGACCCTATGAGAATTTAGAAAGCCGGCGCTTTGATAGAATAAAAGACCCTGAATGGAATGATTTTGAATATCGATTTATTAGTAAAAAACCTTCTCCAACTTTTGAATTATCCAAGCAAGAACTTTATGTAAGAGTCGAAGCACCAAAAGGAGAATTGGGAATTTTTCTGATCGGAGATCAGAGTGTTTTTCCTTGGAGATGGAAAATCCGACCGCCGGGGTTTATCAACTTGCAAATTCTTCCGCAGTTAGTTAAAAGAATGAAATTGGCTGATATTATGACGATACTAGGTAGTATAGATATCATTATGGGAGAAGTTGATCGTTGAAATGATAATTGATATAACAGAAATAGAAGCTATTCATTCTTTTTTCAGATTGGAATCCTTAAAAGAAGTTTATGGGCTCGTATGGATGCTTGTCCCTATTTTCATTCTTGTATTAGGAATCACACTGGGTGTACTAGTAATTGTTTGGTTAGAAAGAGAAATATCTGCAGAGATACAGCAACGTATTGGACCCGAATATGCAGGTCCTTTGGGAATGCTTCAAGCTTTAGCAGATGGTACAAAACTACTTTTCAAAGAAAATCTTCTTCCGTCTAGAGGAGATACTCGTTTATTCAGTATTGGTCCATCCATAGCAGTCATATCCATTTTACTAAGTTATTCAATAATTCCTTTTAGCTATCGCTTTATTCTAGCTGATCTTAGTATTGGTGTTTTTTTATGGATCGCCGTTTCAAGTCTTGCTCCCGTTGGATTACTTATGTCAGGCTATGGATCAAATAATAAATATTCCTTTTTAGGTGGATTAAGGGCTGCTGCTCAATCAATTAGTTATGAAATACCATTAACTCTATGTGTATTATCAATATCTCTACGTGTGATTCGGTAAGACATAAAAATTCCTCCATTTCTTTTCTTTCTAAGAAGAAAGTTAAATGATTTGAATATCTATTTTTTTATTCATCATTAGGTTGATGAATTAAACCAGATAGTTATATGAGTGAAATAAAACGGCTTATAAATTTGCTGTTAAAGGAATTCAATCTCATTTCCTATGTACAAGAATTAAGTGAAAGTAAACATAAGCAGTCAAGGCTGTTTACCCCAAGATTGGCTGATTAGTCATCATGGCTTGAAGCGGGTTTAAAAGATCAATTGTATGGGTTTTTTTCTATACTATTACCATAGAGGTATTACCCTAATGAGAGATTCAAAAAAAAATAAGTGGATGGTTAGGAAGACCAAGATACACAAAGGATTAGTAATGGAGATTCTTTAAATTATCCAATAGGATATTTTTTTATAGAAAAGTAATTCGAATTGGGGCTTTAAGTTGGTAGAAATGATTAAGAAGTACTCCCCATGATTTCGATCCAGAGTATGTTCCTGTCCACTGATTAAGTAAATAACTATCAAAACGAAGAAATCTTTTACTTTTGATAATACGAATAATGCCTCTTTTTCTGAGAAAGTAGAATAGGAACGAAATAAAATTCTTGTTATGTAATGCAATGTCTAAATGCTTTTTCGTAATCGAAAATGAGAAAAAGATAGGTTGAAATATCTATGTGATATTCCTCTAAAAATTATTTTTTTCATTCAAGGGTAAAGTTTTTAATTAACAAAGAAAAATGAAAATTTTTAAAATATGAGATCAATTCCGAAGCACTTTTTTATTATTTTATTATAAATCTAGCAGACAGAATTCCATTAGTCTAATTATAGGCCTTAGGATAAGAATTTGATTCTCTATCGATCTTACAAACACATCAACAAATACATCAAGATAAATAAAGTTGAAAGGTTCTTATATTGATTTGTGACCTATGAGGAGCCGTATGAGGTGAAAATCTCATGTACGGTTCTGTAATAGTGACGAGAACAGTGATGTTATTGTCGACTATGATTATCTAACAGTTTAAGTACAGTTGATATAGTTGAAACACAATCAAAATATGGTTTTTGGGGATGGAATTTGTGGCGTCAACCTATAGGGTTTATTATTTTTCTAATTTCTTCTCTAGCCGAGTGTGAGAGATTACCTTTTGATTTACCAGAAGCAGAAGAAGAATTAGTAGCTGGTTATCAAACCGAATATTCAGGTATAAAATTTGGCTTATTTTATGTTGCTTCGTATCTAAATCTACTAGTTTCTTCGTTATTTGTAACAGTTCTTTACTTGGGGGGTTGGAATCTTTCTATTCCAAACCTATTTAGTCCTGAAATTTTTGACATAAATAAAAGAGGGAAAGTTTTTGTAACAATAATAGGTATCTTTATTACACTGGCTAAAACTTATTTGTTCTTGTTTATTTCTATTGCAACAAGATGGACGTTACCAAGACTAAGAATGGACCAACTATTAAATCTTGGATGGAAATTTCTTTTACCTATTTCTTTAGGTAATCTATTATTAACAACTTCGTTCCAGCTTCTTTCACTGTAAAGGAATAGAATATTCTATTCTTCATAACTTGTCTCAAACAAGAGAAAGAAACCAGTAAACTTATTTATAGATATTCAGATATGTTCCCTATGCTAACTCGGTTCTTGAACTCTAGTCAACAAACAATACGAGCTGCCAGGTATATTGGTCAAGGTTTCATGATTACCCTGTCCCACGCGAATCGTTTACCTGTAACTATTCAATACCCCTACGAAAAATTGATTACATCAGAACGTTTCCGAGGTCGAATCCACTTTGAATTTGATAAATGCATTGCTTGTGAAGTATGTGTTCGTGTATGCCCTATAGATCTACCCGTTGTAGATTGGAAATTTCAAACTGATATTCGAAAAAAACGATTACTTAATTACAGTATTGATTTTGGAATTTGTATATTTTGTGGTAATTGTGTTGAGTATTGTCCAACAAATTGTTTATCAATGTCCGAAGAATATGAGCTTTCTACTTATAATCGTCATGAATTGAATTATAATCAAATTGCTTTAGGCCGGTTACCTGTATCAATAATTGAAGATTACACAATTCGAACAATTTCTTCGAATTTATCTCAACTAAACAATGTATAAAACTCTTGATTCGCAAAACATTTAAAAATTCAAAAAAAATAGCTTTTAGATTTTTTTGCAGTTAAAGGAATGAGGTTTTTGCTTGGTCAATACAAAAGAACGGTTGGTTCGTAAGGGTCGTGGCTTGATTTTCATTTAAAATCAATTTTTATTCGAATAATGTAATATTTAATAATATAAAGATAAAGTTTTAACCTTTGCTTTCGAGAATAGATAAAAGTAATCCTGTACTTACATCAATCCAAATCACCTCCATTCAAATTGAATTCAATTAAGAAGTATCTTAAAAATAGGATAAAT